TTCCTTGGTTCGGAACGAAGAAGCAATGTCACTCGATTATTATCAAACTGACTGCAATCTTTTTCTGTCCGTGAGGATCCCGCCAGAGCCAGAGCGCCTTCTACTTCTACTTCTACTTCTAATAGTAATAATAGTAATAGGCCATGAACTAGATCAGAATCATTCTCAACGAATCCATAAGAAGTGATCCAATTTTTTTCATCGGGTCTGGATGAAGACCAAAGATCTTGAGCGACCGATCCGGCAGAACAACTCAAAAGATAGAGAAGTATCGTTAATTTCTTCATGCTCGTTCCAAGTTCGAAGTACCATTTGTACAAATAAGAATCCCCTCCCTTACATGATTTCTTCTTCATATAGATAGATATAGGATCTATGGGGCAATTACTTAGAAGTACATTTTGTGCAACAGCCCTTCCTATCTGATAGAAAAGGATCCCATGATCCTGAACTGATCTTATCTGGGATCGAAAATGCCAAGTTTTTCTATGAAGAGCTGATCTAATTGTATTAGTTTCTATAATGGATTTCTTCTGTGTAATACTAATTGATAGGGCCTCATTGATAAGTGCTACAAGATCTCGTGCATTGGAACCCATGGTTATGGACCCGAATCCAGTAGTATGGAACATCTTCTTTTCCAAGTGAAATCCCCTAGTATATGAAAGAATGAAAAAGTGCTTTCGTTGTTGTGGAAGAAGAAGCCTTCGTATCTTAATGCATGTATTTAATTTATTCGGAGCTATTAGAGCGGGATCCACTTTTTGGGGAATATGAGTCGAAGCAATAACAAGAATCTTTCCAGTGGAACATCTTTCACTGGAGAGATAGTTCTCTAATAGACCGAGGGATAAGTAATTCGACTCATTCACATGCAGATCATGAATGTTTGGAATCCATATTATGCAAGGAGACATTGCTTTTGCTAATTCGAATTGAAGGGTGATCTCAAATCGGTCTATTTTCGGCGTCATATACATAGTTAGCACATTCGTCATAGTTAGCAGCTCCATATCAATATCAAGGTCATCATCACTATCATCAATACCATCACTATCATCAATATCGTCACTATCATCAATATCGTCACTATCATCAATATCGATATCATCAATAAGATAACCTTTAAGCTTGTCGTCCAGGAACTTGTTCGGAAATACCGTAATGAAAGGAACATAGGAGTTTGTCGCTAGGTATTTGACCAAACAGGATCGTCCAGTTCCTATAGAACCTATCACTAAAATACCTCTAGAAGGGGATAGGGCTAAGCGGAGCGAAAAGGGTTTTCCATGAGGAGATGGGGAATGAAAACTATTAGCCCCACACGAGGTTTGTGAATAAGTGATTGTCTGATAATGAGCAAGGAATATCCGTCTTTCTGCTAAACAGGATCTATTGAACTCATAATTCATTAGATCCTTTTGATGAATGTCAACTAAGTATCGTAAGGAAATTGATCCCGGTTGTTCAATCATTTGATAACCAGAGTCATTCTTTGATAAATGATCACTATGAGTCAGACTCAATAGAATTTGATCAATCCCTTTTTCTGTCGTTAAGGTGGAGAACTGAACCAAGAATTCTCTTTCTTCATCATCAATCGAATCACTGTTCGCGACCCAGAATTCGATTTTCTCATCAATCCAATCACCGTTCACGTTTTTTCTTTTTCTTATCAATGAATAGATCTCTTTACTTGTACGACTTAGATGTCTCGTATTTCTCGAAAAAATGATTCGATTGATGGGATTTGGTATGATACTTACAAGATCGATGAGATTGATCTTCCAATATTTATTCTTAGAACGTATTGATTTGACCCCATAAGCGGGACCACCACCCAATAGCATGTTGCCACCAGAAGCAGAACCCCGTATTTCTTCCAGAGAATCTCCTAATTGTTCCAGAACAACTAGAAAGAGATTTTTTAACCAGAAAGAATTCAGTTCAGATGTAGGATACCTATCCAGAAGTTTTCGAAATTCCATCATACATGATGGAATCATCAAAGATTTGATCTTTTCTAACTCTGTCTGTAACTCACTAGAGGCTCGGGAAACAAAGAGAAGATGTATACGAACGAGATATCCAGCAACAAGAAGAAGGAAAAAGATTGAATAGAGGAACTCCCGAGCATTTGTTGATCTCAGATGTGCCCATATCAATGGAACGGGTGACTCATTATTTCGATGAATCATTTCTTCGGGCAGAAGAAGATTCTGTAAACATTGACTCGAAATCTCACTTATCAGAGTCCATTGTGTAAGAATCTTCTGAGGAATTGGCCGTGATATATCTGATCCATGCATCATATCATTCAAAATGGATACAAATTTTTGACTGCTACTTAGTATCGGCAATGGGTCTGAAAGAGTATCTAAAAGGGTGAAATTGAGATATTTGCACCCTATCGAAGTAAGGAACCATGGCATATATGTTTGGAACAGATTCCATTTTGAGAGATTTGAAAAAGCACTATCTCGTTGAAAGGTTCTATACA